TAGGAGAAAATAATCTTTTTCTCTAGGGTAGATACTAAAGGGAAGATCAAGGTAAACATGGCGAAGTAGGTAGCTGAGGCGACCTGGCCAAGCAACACAAATGGGTACTCTACTGGTTGTCTGCCTATTCAAGTTAGAATGAAGAAAGTTGCAACCAAGGTCCAGAAGGCGGCCTGAGAGAGAGGACGGAATGATCTGGATTCTTTCTTGGAAGTATGTAAAAATGGCATTAGGAAAAGAACTAGTATAGCGGCGACCAAAGCTATTACTCCTCCTAACTTTTTGGGGATAGATCGAAGGATTGCGTAGGCGAATAGAAAGTATCACTCCGGCTGAATATGTGGAGGGGTGACTAGAGGATTCGCAGGGATAAAGTTTTCTGGATCAGTTAAGGCCCCAGGAAACAGAAGAGCTAACGCCAGCAGCCCAGCAATCAAGGCTACGAAGCCTACGGTGTCCTTCGTTGTGTAATAGGTATGGAAAGGAGACTTATCGTAGTTACTTTTTAACCCAACGGGGTTATTGGCTCCCCTATTGTGTAGGAAAAGAAGGTGAATGACAGATAGTGCCACTATGATAAAAGGGAATAAAAAGTGAAAGGCAAAAAATCGGGTCAGCGTAGCGTTATCTACGGAAAATCCTCCTCATAATCACTGAACGAGTGTGGTTCCTATGTAGGGAATAGCGGAAACTAGGTTCGTAATAACCGTGGCCGCTCAGAAGGACATTTGACCCCAGACTAATACATAACCCATAAAAGCAGTTAGTATGGTGACTAGGAATAGAATAACTCCTATTTTTCAGGTCTCCATCTTGTTGTAGGAGCCGTAATATAGACCGCGGCCTATGTGGCAGTACATGCAGATGAAAAATAAAGAAGCACCATTGGCATGAACTTTTCGTAGGAGCCAGCCATATTTCACGTCTCGGCAAATATGGCTTACTGATGAAAAGGCAAGTGTAACGTCTGCCGTATAGTGCATAGCTAGAAAAAGGCCGGTTAGTATTTGGACAATTAAACAAAGACCTAGTAAAGATCCAAATTTTCACCAGATAGAGAGATTGGAAGGAAGTGGGAGATCGACTAGAGCTCCGTTGAGTATTCGGAAGATTGGGTGTTCCTTTCGTAATGGACCTGCCATATTCTTTATATATAACTAATGGTAATGTATTTTTCTTTGGTATTTATGTTGATGGGGAGAGTGCTAGTGTTCTATAGACTGTCTCCCTATTATTCGGCCCTGGGACTGGTCTTGGTTTCGGTGTCCGGTTGTGTAGTCCTAGGTCTTCTGGGGGCTTCCTTTCTTGCTTTAACCCTGCTGATAGTGTACATGGGGGGAATGCTGGTGGTATTCGCCTACTCTAGCGCTATCTCAGCTGAGCGATTTCCGCTAGTTAAAAACCTCGGGGAGGTTATCGGCTTGTCGTTTCTTCTGTGCTCCTGAGTCTTCGTGTCTTTCGAAAACCTTCAGGATGGGTACACTCTGAATGCCGGTATCTGTAGGAGAGAGGTTCTTCTGGGAGGAGGAACCTTCTATGGTTTTGGGGGTAGTTTAGTTATAGTAGGAGTATTCGTGTTGCTGATTGCCTTAGTTGGAGCTTTAATAATTTCTCGAGGAATTGAGAGTAAAATCATTCGGGCGCTTTAGTAGGAGGGTTATGAAGAGACTCATGCTAGTACGAGGAGGGAGGAAGCTAGGAAAATGGATGAGAGAATGTAGTTCTTTATAAGTCCTGTCTGTCTTAGCTGATTAGCCTTAGTCAAGGCTGTGGCGGTTCTGGCAACCCCCTGTGGGCCCACGTTTTCTTGTCATCCTCGATCTAGGGTTCGGGTAGACAAAAGTAGGGAGGAGAAGAAAGAGAAGGTAGTAGAGATAGAGTGTGCAATGTCCGTGTAGAATCATTGTAGGGAGAAGGCAGTGTGCAAGCGTCTAGAAATTGTGGAGGAAGAAAGAAATATCAGCAAGGTGACGAGTAGGAAGGTTCCGGCAACTGTGACTAACAGGGGGGAAATCTTTCTAAAAAAAGGCACTCTAAAGGTAGGAAGAACTAGGACGTAAGAGGAGAAGAATCAACCTGAGAGAACAGTACCAATTGAAAGGCGCAAAAGAGCTTTGGTTAGATTTGATTTTTCTTCCCCGATTGGCGATAAGGGGTTTATGGCGGGTTCGGATAGGAGGCAGAAGTGAATTATTCGGAATCTATAGGCTGCGGTAAGAAGGGTTGCTACTAGCCTCAGCGTGAGGCCCAGAGTTTTTAATAATCCGGCTCTAGCGGCCTCTAGGATTAAATCCTTTGAGTAGAACCCAGCTAGAAATGGAGTTCCCATTAGCGCTAATCTTCCGAGCACTAGGCAGGAGGAAGTGACGGGAAGAAGGTTGCTTAGGCCTCTCATCTTCCGGAGATCCTGTTGGTCTCTGAGCCTGTGAATAACACTTCCCGAGCACATAAACAACATGGCCTTGAAAAAAGCGTGCGTGCAAATATGGAAGAAAGCCAGGAGTGGTTGTCCTAGTCCTATTGCGGAAACCATGAGTCCTAGCTGACTGGTTGTTGAGTAGGCAATTATCTTCTTGATGTCATGCTGGGCAATGGCTGTGGTTGCAGCAAAGATTGCAGTCAGCCCTCCTAGGATTAGAATGACTGTCTGAAAGTGTCTCTGTCCCTCAAACAGTGGGGCTGTTCGGACAAGGAGGAAAACTCCTGCGACTACCATAGTTGAGCTATGTAGTAAGGCGGAGACTGGGGTTGGACCTTCCATGGCTGCCGGCAGCCATGGATGTAGGCCAAACTGAGCGGACTTCCCTGCCGCGGCTAGGATTAACCCAAACAGAAGAAATGGGGCGTACTGAACTTGGTCTGTCTTGGATTTTAAAATCTCTGTTAGATTCCAGGATTTAAACAGAAAAATGGTTAGGGCCATAAAGGTAATTAGTCCAATATCCCCAACCCGTTTATATATTACGGCTTGTAATGCGGAGCTTCTAGCGTCTTTTCGGGTTAATCATCACCTAATGAGGAGGAAGGAGAGAAAACCAACTCCTTCTCAACCTAAAAATATTAAAAACAGGCTATTTGATGAAGTTAGTATGAGCATTTTCAGTAAGAATACAACTAGCAATCGATAGAAATATGGTTCGAATGGATCCCCTTCCATGTAGTAGAAGGAGAATTCTATTATAGACCAGGTTACTAAAAGAGCAATAGTAATAAATAAGATTGAGTATTGATCGTATATCATTTTAAGGGAAATGGTTCTGGGGGTATTTTTTAACCATAGGGAAAAAGTAATATTGAACTGTTGAAAGTCTTTAATAGTAAAAGCTATCAAGGAAATCAAGGAAGCTAGAGCGGTAACCTTGAGTGCTTTTATGGCGAGCGGACCAGTCCTGAATCTATGGATAGCAGCATTAGTAGTGCGTTCCTGAAAGAATCCAAGAAAGTTAGACTTCCCAGCTTTTAATTTTGCGGATGGAAGTATGACTGATTTTGAAAAAAGGAAAGTTCTTGCGGCTAGGATTAGCATGGAACCTAAAATTATAGTTAAAAGAATGGCAGGTAAGGTTATAACCATCGAAGCTTTAACGGACTTGAACCGCAAGTCTGTGGACTTAGCAGGACCCAGACAAACCTATAAGCTTCGGACTTAAGGCCAGGTTTTAACTGGCGTCTTCAGTGCCACAGGCTGACGTTTTTCTAAACTTCCTTAGTCAAAGTAGGAGTGAGGATACAGGATCCAAAATTATTAGGATTAATGGAGTGAGGTGAAGCAGGGCTAAGAGGTGTTCTCGAGATAAGGAAAGAGCAAGATTTCTCACCGAAAATGGGGGAGTTCCTTGTTGGGAGAGTTGAAAAATTAGAAGAGAGTAAATAGCGCCGAATACTGTGGCAAATCCTACTACAGGGAATAGCCAAATAGATCAGGATATTATAGAGGACAGGATCAGAATTTCTCCTATAAGATTGGGTGAGGGGGGAAGTCCCAATTTTGCGGCACACATGAGCAACCACCACAGTGATCTTAGGGGAAGCAGCAGCTTAAACCCTCGTGTTATCGCTAAAGTTCGAGTTGTTGTGCGCTCGTAGGCTGTATTTGCAAGGGCAAATAGGGCGGAGGAAACTAAACCGTGGGCTATCATTAACATTAGAGCACCATTAAATCCTCACGTGGTTTGCGTGAAAATTCCCGCTGCTACAATACTCATGTGGCCCACTGACGAGTAGGCAATCAAGGCCTTTAGGTCCGTTTGGCGGGTGCATATAATACTAGTAACTAAGGCTCCTCATGAGCAAAGCACTACTAGAGCAGTGGAGGTGAAGGCTAGGGTAGAGGTCGCGAAGAGATTAATAATGCGAAGTAGACCGTACCCTCCCAACTTTAGAAGAATGGCTGCTAGAATCATTGAGCCAGCTACTGGAGCTTCTACATGAGCCTTTGGAAGTCATAAATGGAAGCCGTAGACTGGCATCTTAACCAAAAAGGCAATAATAGATAGTATTCATCAGATGGAGAGTCTAGTTATTCTGCTTTTAGGGAATCATGTTAGTTCTATGCTTGGAATGGAGAGAGAAGAACTTGACAGATAAATTGCTATTAATCTGATGAGTAGGGGTAGGGAGCCAAATAGGGTGTAAAACATGAAGTAAAGTCCGGCCTGAAAACGTTCCATCTGGGCTCCTCACCGTGTAATTATGATTAGTGTTGGTATTAAGGTGGTTTCGAAAGCTATGTAGAATAAAACCAGTTCTAGAGAGGAAAAGGTAACTATAAGGGCTCTGGTTATAAGAGTTACCATTGAAATGAATGTTCGTTGTTTTAGGGCAGAGGAGGATTGGAGGTGCTTTATTCTCGCTATAATTGATAAGGGAGCAAGCCAGCATCTTAGTAGAATCAGTGGAGTTGATAGTGAGTCGGTAGCAAGGCCCCAGGAGAGGTTGTGCCAGGTAGAAGATCAGTGGTTGGACACGATGCAAGTGGCTATTAGGGAGAGGGCGGCGGATTGGGAAATCGTGGCACCTCAAATCTTTTTCTGAGGGACGGTAAACGCAGTAATGGTGATGGCGACTGAAATTAAGATAAGAGTTATCATTCATATAAGTAAATTATTCGGCTCATTCTAGACCTCCTTTAACCCATTCGAAAACTAATCCCAGGACTAGGATGATCATGAAAATGGTTGAGATGATGAGAAAAGTTTTTGGAAACGAGATAGTAAGAGCAGCCGGGAGGGGGAACAGGAGGGCTATTTCTAGGTCAAAAAGTAGAAATAGTATGGCAACAAGGAAAAATCGAAATGAGAATGGAAGGCGGGCGGATTTTATAGGATCAAAGCCGCACTCGTAAGGGGACGTCTTGTCTTTATCTGGAAGCCGGGAGGGAAGAAGATGGGCAGCAAGGGCGAACACGGATGAAATAACTATAGTTAAGACAATAAGAAAAGTCATTGGCGTCATCTTTTATATATGAAAAGGAGAAGTGGCAGATAGGAATGCGTTCGGCTTGAAACCGTTGGATGGGGGTTTAATTCCTCCCTTCTCTTTAGGATCCTCACCAGTAAATACATACGTATAAGAATAGTCAAACGACGTCTACGAAGTGTCAGTACCACGCAGCGGCTTCAAAGCCAAAGTGGTGATGAGTCGAGAAATGAAAGTTCACCAGGCGAAAGAAACAGACGGCTAGAAAAGTGGTTCCGATGATTACGTGGAGCCCGTGGAAGCCGGTGGCAACAAAGAATGTAGAGCCGTAAACTCTGTCGGCTATCGTAAACGGGGCATCTAAATATTCCCAAGCTTGGAGCGCGGTGAAGTAAGCACCTAGAAGAATTGTTAGAAAAAGAGCTTGAATTGCCTCTACTCGATTCCCTGCAATAATCCTGTGGTGGGCTCAAGTTATAGTTACCCCAGAAGATAGGAGAACGGCCGTGTTAAGCAGAGGGACAAGGAAGGGGTTTAGAGGGCTTATTCCAGTGGGAGGTCAGGTCACCCCGATTTCTACAGAGGGAGCAAGGCTCCTGTGAAAAAAGGCCCAGAAAAAGGCGAAGAAAAAACAAACTTCTGAAGTTATGAATAAGATCATTCCATAGCGTAGGCCTTTCTCCACAATAGCTGTATGTCTACCTTGGAAGGTTGCCTCACGGATAACGTCTCGTCATCAATTTATCATCGTCGTTATTAGAAGGATAAACCCGATGAGGAGTAGAAAGGTTCTTTGGGTGTGAAATCATAGGACTAACCCAGAAGTCATCATTAAGCCACTTATAGCCCCGGTGAGGGGCCAGGGGCTCTGGTCTACCAAGTGATAAGGGTGTTGATGAGCCATATTTTATATATTCTGTTGTAGATAGAAGTGGACAAGGGCTGTAAATACGTAGGCCTGAATGCAGGCTACGCCTATCTCCAGGATAAAAAGTAGGGCGAGGATTATAAAAATAGGAACACTGACAAGGGGGTTGCTGGCCAACAGTCACGTGGCTGTTGACAACAGAAAAATTAGCAGATGTCCGGCCGTTAAATTGGCAGCGAGTCGGAGGCCTAGAGCGATGGGTTGGGCGAATAGGCTTATTGTTTCGATTCATACCATAACAGGAATTAAAGCCCTAGGGGTTCCTTGCGGAACTAAGTGTCTCAGTCGTCTTTTGAATGCAAGGTAAAACCCGAGAATGTTAACCGACATTCATAGCGGAAAGCCGAGGCTGTAGGTCAAGGAGATATGGCTTGTTGAGGTAAAAGCATATGGAAATAAGCCTAAAACTTTGATGGAGAATATCACCAGGAATACTCTGGTAATTAGTCCGGCTCATGGGGCAGTATTAGGGCTAGTTTTCTGAAATAACATCTCCAATACAGCTCTTCGAAAACCCAGTCAGATCGATTGGAAGCGCGAGGGAGCCCAGTTTGTAGGAAAAATGAAGATTAGTCAGGAGAGAGCAAAGATTATCGAAAATGCTTTCATGGGAATAAGCAAGAAGCTATCTGGGAAGAATTGACCAAAAATTCTTGGAGCTATGATCATTGTCATTCTGTGCTTGTCTTTTGGACTTTCTTCTCTCCGTTAGAGGGTGTAGAATTCTCTTGCGATGAAATGTTTTTAGAAACTACAACAAAGGTAATAACAACTGCTGTTCAGATTAACATAAAATTGACTAATCATCATGAAAAATCTAGTTGTGGCACCCCTTAATAGTAGGATTTAACTACTGTCTTTTAAATTAAGAGTTTAAAGCTTTGGGTAAGCTAATTAAGGTTATTCTTCAAGGTATTGGGCTACTCAGTTTTCGAAAGTAGTGAAAGGAACTGATTCAACAACTATAGGCATGAAGCTGTGGTTCGCTCCGCAGATTTCTGAGCATTGTCCGTAAAATAGGCCTGTTCGTGAAGCAAAGAATGTGGTTTGGTTTAGTCGCCCAGGAACTGCATCCATCTTGACTCCTAAGGAGGGTACAGCTCAGGAATGGAGCACGTCGGCCGAAGAAACTAATACTCGAATCGGGTTTTGCATAGGAAGTATTAGTCGGTTGTCAACTTCTAAGAGTCGAGGTTTTCCAAGGGAGATATCTCTCGTTGGTACCATGTAAGAGTCGAATTCTAGGTCTTTATAATCTGTGTACTCATATCTTCAATATCATTGGTGGCCTATAGCCTTAATTGTTAAGAATGGGTCTTTGACCTCATCCATTAAGTACAGAAGCTGAAGGGAGGGGAGAGCTATAAATATAAGGATAATAGCAGGTATAATGGTTCAGATTGTCTCTAGCTCTTGCCCCTCCAAGAAGAATCGATTAGTTTTGGAAGATAGGAGGAGAGAAGCAAGGCCATAGAAAACTAAAATTGTAATTAGGGTAAGGACGATTAGGGCATAATCGTGGAAATAGGTTAATTCCTCCATGAGGGGGGAGGATGCATCTTGCAGACCAAATTGCGCTCAAGTTGCCATTAATATTGAAGAAGATTAAGTTTAGCTACCAAATCCGAGGAGTGCGTGCGCGAGAGGGCAACCATTAAGGATAACCCCAAACTGGCTTCGCAAGCTGACAAAGTCAAAAGTAGCAGTTTAAATACGGATTTCTGTAAAAGCAATGATTTTAATTTTCAGGTTGCTACTCCTAAAAATAAGGAAACTAGAAGAAGTTCCAAACAAAGTAGAATAGAAAGAAAGTGGAGTCGGTTCAGCAGAACTCCTAGGAGTCCTAAATAAAATATTGAGAGAATTATTATTAGTAGGGCGATATTGAGAATCTCGGATTTAAACCGGGGTTTCCTGAGCCGAAATCAAGTGTCTTAGCTAGACTAATTCTCGGGTTAGATTACTTTATTATAATGATGGTTGATGGAGTCTCATCAAAAGTGTGATGCGAGGGAGGAAAAGAAGAGTATTGCCACTCCAGTGAGGCTGTTGAGAATTCCGGAGTAACTGTTTCTCGTTCCGTAGCGAAGGCCTCTCAGATTAGATATAAAAAGAAAAGCATAGCTACTAGGGAGATAGTGGAGCCTATAGAGGAAATAGTATTTCAGAGTGTATAGGCGTCGGGGTAGTCAGAGTATCGCCGTGGCATTCCTGCGAGCCCTAAGAAATGTTGTGGGAAGAATGTTAGGTTAACTCCGATAAACATAATGAAGAAGTGAGCCTTTCCCCAAAGGGGGTGGAGGCTATAACCGGAAAATAGTGGGAATCAGTGAGTAAAACCAGCGAAAATTGCAAATACTGCCCCCATGGAAAGGACATAGTGGAAATGGGCAACTACGTAATAAGTATCATGGAGAACAACGTCTATGGAGGAGTTAGCAAGGACTATCCCGGTTAACCCACCAAGCGTAAAGAGGAATACAAAACCCAGGGCTCACAGAAGAGGAGTTTCTCACTGGAGATTTGACCCTTGGAGGGTAGCCATCCATCTAAATACCTTGATTCCGGTGGGAACGGCAATAATCATTGTCGCAGCAGTAAAGTAGGCTCGGGTATCTACGTCCATACCTACTGTAAACATATGATGCGCTCAGACTAGGAAACCCAGAATACCTATGGCAATCATGGCGTACACCATCCCGAGGTAACCAAATGGCTCCCGCTTCCCCGAATAATGGGCAATCACGTGGGAAATCATTCCGAACCCAGGAAGAATAAGGATGTAAACCTCTGGGTGCCCAAAGAATCAAAATAAGTGTTGGAACAGGATAGGATCTCCTCCCCCGGCAGGGTCAAAGAAGGTGGTATTAATGTTTCGGTCAGTTAGGAGCATTGTGATTGCCCCAGCTAGGACAGGAAGAGAGAGTAGAAGGAGGAAGGCTGTAATGAATACCGACCACACGAATAAGGGTAGACGGTCGAAGGACATTCCAGGAGTTCGCATTTTAATAATCGTTGTAATAAAGTTAATAGAAGCAAGAATTGAAGAAGCACCGGCTAGGTGAAGAGAGAAAATGGCCAGATCTACGGACCCACCGGCATGAGCAATGTTTCTGGAGAGGGGAGGATAAATGGTTCATCCTGTTCCCGCCCCTCTCTCTACTCCAGCAGAGGCTAAAAGAAGAATAAAGGAGGGAGGAACTAGTCAAAAACTCATTTTGTTCATTCGTGGGAAAGCCATATCTGGTGCTCCTATCATCAGTGGAATCAATCAGTTCCCGAATCCACCAATCATTATTGGCATCACCATAAAAAAGATCATTACTAGAGCGTGGGCGGTAACTACTACATTGTAAATTTGATCGTCTTTTAGAAGAGAGCCAGGTTGAGCTAGTTCGGCTCGGATAATTACTCTCATAGCAGTCCCTACCATCCCGGCTCAAGCTCCAAAAATTAGATAAAGGGTTCCGATGTCCTTGTGGTTAGTTGAAAACAATCATCGTCTTAGGTGCATGTTTTTAATTCCAGTGCTTATAAGTTATAACATTGGCACTCTCTCCCTGGTCCTTTCGTACTAAGGGAGAAATGGGCGTAGATAGAAACTGACCTGGCTCTCGCCGGTCTGAACTCAGATCACGTAGGACTTTAATGGTCGAACAGACCAACCCTTAAAAGCTTCTGCACTATTAGGATGTCCCGATCCAACATCGAGGTCGCAAACCTTTTTGTCAATATGAACTCTCAAAAAAGATTACGCTGTTATCCCTACGGTAACTTGTTCCTTTGATCATCGGAATGGATCACTCAAGAACTAATTTCAGGGTCGTTTCCCTGGAAATATTAATATTAGCGGAGGATTTTCCTTCTCCGTAGTTGCCCCAACTGAAGTCCCCGCAAGAAACAGTTCCTCATAGCCGTGAATTAAATTAATAAAATTAGAGACGTGGTGAGGGAATTTTGGGCTCTTGCTTTGACTTAAGCTCGATAGGGTCTTCTCGTCTAACGATTTTATCTCTGCCTCTTCACAAAGATGTGAATTTCAGATAAAAGATAAGGAGACAGTAGGGCCCCGTCTTGCCATTCATGCCAGTCTCTATTTAGGAGACAAGTAATTATGCTACCTTCGCACGGTCAGGATACCGCGGCCGTTTAACTGTTCAAGTCACTGGGCAGGCAGGACTCTCCATGTTTGGTGGTCGGAGAGCGATGTTTTTGGTAAACAGGCGAAGCTCGTATTTGCCGAGTTCCTTCTTATCTTTAGTTTGTAAAATGATCTTCTCTGAGTTGAGAGACAATAGGAAAAATTTTTTTTATAGGGGTGCTATTTTTGGTTCCATGGTTATTCTTGTCTAAGGTCTCAGATAAGAGAAACTTACTCATATTAACATAATTTTCTTTTATAAAAAAGAACACCGATAACGGAGACTCAGAATCAGATTGCGAAGCAATAATTTTTTGGCTATATAGGGTAGTTGAGCTTTAACGCTTTCTTCTGAAGTGGCTGCTTCTAGGCCTATTACTACACTAGTGCCATTCTGAAAACTTGTTGTCTTTTCCTGGAGCGATTGGGGGTTTCCATCTTGAGGGGCAAGCTTGTCCCTGCCCCTCTAACTCTTCTTGGGGAAACAGAGGGATGTTTGTTAATGCGTAGGCAACTTTCTTCGTGTTTCCAACTGAGAGCTTGGCTAAGACCAATTTCTCGGTGAACCAGCTATCACCGGGCGCGGTTAGCATGTAACATCTAACCTCCGCTTTTTGTCCACTACTGCAACAGTGGGGCTATTCTTCTAAAAAGAAGCGGAGGTTAGCTCGTCCGGCTTCGGGAAAAGAGTGTTTCCTCTTAAATCTAGTTAATCCATTATACACAAGGTAAAAGGGTCAATCTCTCCTTATCTAAGTATTATCTTTTATGTTATTTCAACTTTCTCTTGCGATACTTATTTGGGTGAGCGAAAAGTTCGAATTATTCTACTTTTAGGGAAGAATGTTTTCTCCTGGTAATAGGTGTATAGCTTAAATTTAGAGTCAAACCATCTTGTAAAACTTTTATAAGATCATATATAGAGAAAGGGATAGGGGAATGGTGGCGGTCCTAAAGATAAATAGAATCGAAATAAGCCATACCCTAACTTTAGTGGAAAAATCGAGGGATGATTTACGCCAGGAAGATAGGGCAAGGATGTGATGGGGGAATAGTATTAGTGCCACATTAAAGGTTATTCGTAGGTAGAAGAATAGTCTTAGTAGGCTACCCAGGATTAATATCACTGAAAATACGAGGAAATCTTTAGAAACTAGGTGATATAAGGAAATAAACTTGACCATGAACCCCGTGAGCGGAGGAAGCCCACCTAAGGATAGAACCACTAGAACAAGGATTGCTGTTCTTAGCGGGGAGAGTTGGGAGATCACTTTTAGATGTCCTAGCGTGAAGACTCCTAGGAATTTGGCAGTTAAGAAGAGGGTAGTTTTTATAACAAGATAAAGAGCCAACATAACTAGCGCTGCTAGTTCATGGTAAGTAGAGGTCAGAGAGATCCAACCCATATGGGCAATTGAAGAGAAGGCTAAAATCTTTCGAATCTGAGTTTGGTTCAGTCCTCCTCATCCGCCAACCATAACTGAAAAAAGTCCGAGGGCAACAATTAGTTTGGAGAATATTAGTCTTGAGAATGAGAATAGGATTATGAGTGGGGCTATCTTCTGTCAAGTAGATATTAGAAGCCCTTGGGTTAGAGGAAGACCTTGAAGGACGTCTGGAAACCAGAAGTGGCAAGGAGCAAGACCAATCTTGAAGGCTAGTGCGATTGAGAGGGAGATTTCGCTAGTTAGGTTGAGAGGAATAGAAGTCGATCAGGAGCCGGTTAATCATGCTTGCACAAGGGCTCTGTTAAGTAGGAGTGCAGCTCTTAAAGCCTGGACAAGAAAGTACTTTATGGAAGCTTCAACTGTGCGGGGGGTAAAGCCCGAGCAAAGAATTGGAATAATGGCTAGGGTTCTTAGTTCTAGGCCAACTCAGATAACAAATCATTTTCTGGAAGATACTACAATTGCTGTTCCTAGAATAACCGTAAGGAACAGGAAGATAGAGGTAATTCGGTACATGAGAGCTTGAAGGGAATTTAACCCTTAATAATCTAATTATCAGCTAGACACCTTTGTCTTTAGGAGCAAGCTCTAGAATAGTGGAAGAGAAATCTTAAGGATTTCCACCAAGGAGATGGTAGCACAAAGAGCGCCGATGGAAAATGGGAGGTAGCTCTTCCAGGTCAGAAACATTAGCTGGTCATACCGGAATCGAGGGTATGCAGCGCGGACTCACAAGAACAGGAAGACTAGAGCGGTAGTCTTTAGTCCAACGGTTAGCATGTTTAAAGGAAATAAGGTTTTAAACGGGGAGGACCCTCCCAAAAATAGGGTCACAGAGAAAAGATTCATTAGGATAATGTTTGCGTACTCAGCAATGAAAAACAGGGCAAACGGGCCTCCAGCGTATTCTACGTTGTAACCGGAAACTAACTCAGATTCCCCTTCTGTAAGGTCAAAGGGAGCTCGATTAGTCTCAGCTAGGGTGGAAACAAACCATATATAGAACAGGGGGAGGCAGGAAAAAGAAAATCAGGAGTACTGCTGCACTTTCACTATATATGTTAAATTAAAGCTGCTGGAAATAACGATTAGCGATAGTAGAATAAGGGCTAGGCTAATCTCATAAGAGATAGTTTGGGCTACGGCTCGAATGGCGCCAAGTAAGGAATACTTGGAGTTTGAAGCTCACCCGGAGCCAAGAATGGCGTAAACAGAGAGACTGGAAAGGCCTAGAACTAGGAGTAGTGACAACTGGAGATTAATAGTGGGAGCACCTACAGGCATAAATTTCCATAAAAGTAGGGCCAAGGTCAGAAAGAAAAGTGGAGAGATAAAAAAAAGATAAGGGGAAGCTCTAGAAGGCTTCAGTGTCTCCTTAATGAAGAGCTTTAGCCCATCAGCGAAGGGTTGAAGTAATCCATAGGGTCCAACGACTTTCGGCCCCTTTCGAAATTGCATGTAGCCTAGAACCTTACGCTCTACCAGAGTTAGAAAAGCTACAGCCAATAGCACCGGGACTAAAAAAGATAGGAGGCCTAAAGTTTCAAATATGTAAGTCATGAGCTAGAAAGGGGATTTGAGCCCCTGATAAGAAGGTCTTAGGCCTTCTGCATTAACCACTTTGCTACCCTAGCTACTTTATCTTAGGCTTTCACTAAGACCACTTGATTGGAAGTCAAGTATACTGGTGTACTCATAAAGTGACTATGGTATGGGAAGGAATCTAACCTTCATTTGCAGATTTACAATCCGCCGCTTATCTTCAGCCACCCTACCAAGAGGTCTAGTTAAACTATAACTTTGGGTTGTCGGGCCAAAATTACTGGTTAAAATCCAGTGGCTTCTGAAAGTAGAGGGAGGTCTCTATCCTTCCATTGTTAGGGTATGAGCCTAAAAGCTTTTCAGTTAGCTTACTCTACTGATATGTTATATATAATAGATAGAAAACGATGAAAGCAAGACATAGCTAATCAGTAAGCCCCTCCTTTACACGGAGTAGATATTTGTGCAATTCAGATTGTCTTGAAGCCCCAGCGGCTGTTAACCGCAGCTAAGGATTTGCAATCCTTAATGTTGTTTACACTATAGGACCCAAGAACTAAGAAGGTTTCATTCTTATAAAAAGCTTTGAAGGCTTTCAGTTTGGTTAACTTAAGTTCTTTGTGGTCTTAGTTTAATAAAAATTTCTGCTTTGCAAGCAGAAGATCTAGGTTGGAAGCCTAGAGACTACAGCTGAGAAAAGGAATTGAACCCTTGGTATCAGATCCTAAGTCTGGCGCATTAACTACTTTGCTATCTCAGCTCTGGGCAGGCAGGTATTTATCCTGCTATCTCTTGGTTAACGGCCAAGCGCCTTCTCATTTAGCTACCGCCCAACTAGCTAAGGAGTAGTTTAATAGGAAAAACGAAGAATTTTGATTTCTTGGCTGCGGGTTCGACCCCCGCTTCTTTAACTGCGAGGTATCAGGAGAGCAGGACTTTCACCCGCACCAACAACTCCCAAAGCTATTATTCTTTGTTTAAACTATCTCCTGAGGAGTAGAACTGGGCTACGTGCGCGTTATACATTATATATAGTGGAGGAATCCCCCCCCCCCCCCGATTGGAAAAGAGGTAATACTAGCAGAGGAGAAGGAGGAGGTGGGAAGCTCTGATGGGATCATGTAGTACCAAGCCTTGAGAGGGACTTTAACCCTCTCTTCTGATTTACAAGACCAGACGCCCTTCTCCTGGGCCTTCAAAGCCTTACCTCTACTAAGAGTTTAACTTAGACTTAGAGCGTGAAAAGCTCTTGTTGTATTTCAACTATAGAAGCGTTTTCCAGGCGCACCTTCCGGTACGCCTACTATGTTACGACTTTTCTCCCCTTGCTAGCTGTGTAGTTGGGCGAGAGTGACGGGCGATGTGTACGCATTCCAGAGCTAAGTTTCAGTCCCATTTTCTAGTGGAGCTTACTACTGAATCCGGTTTCAGAGAGGAGTTTCAGCCTGTCTTTCACGGCTGCTTTAACATTGTAGCTCACCTATCCCCAACCTATGAGCTGCACCTTGATCTGACGTCTTGGGTCGTCCCTTCTAGTCTTCTTTCTCGAAAAGTGGACTTACGACGATGGTATACAGGCTGAAATATTGCAAAAGTTGGTGAGGTTTATCGTGGATTATCGATTCGATGGCAAGCTCCTCCAGGTAGATTTGGAAAACCGCCAAGTCCTTTGAGTTTTAAGCTTTAGGCTTGTAGTCCTCTGGTGCTCAAGGTTGTTAACTTCTGAGTATAGCAGGATATCTAACCCTGGTTTAGATCTCAGTTTTCATGGAATCGGATGGAAATGCTGGCTTGTTGGTTTCTTTGCAGGCAAGCTTTCTACAGCTACCTACAAGCTGCGGCCAGTTATTTGGTTTCTCCTAACCACCCTTTAAACCGTGGGACTTTAACTTTAGGGAGCACGTATAACCGCGGTGGCTGGCACGTGCTTTACCCCCTTGACCGCTCTTTACTAGATCTAGATAACTCTAATTGTCTAATGTTTAGCACTGCAGATGTGGTAAGTGGAAACTTAGCGTCGTGGGAGAAAAATTTCTCCTGATGCTCTGGGTCTGGGAGATCTCCCTCTGGAGGGGGATTGCCGGACTTTTAACTTCACCGGTTTGCTAATTAGCTTGCATGTGGCATTTTCGAGCTAGTTAAAGTTGGGACTAGGACCAAATCGGCTGCTGAGGGAAGGACTTTAACCTCCTTTGGAGCATTTTCAGTGCTTTGCTTTGAACAGTTAAGCTACCTCTGC